TCCGCATCTCCCTGACCAAATCCTCCCACATTAGGATTACTCGTTAATGGTTGATCAAGTTTGATAGATTCGCCCTCTGAAACAAGAAGTTCTGGTCCTGGAGGGATAATATCAACCACTTGACGCCCATTCGCTGCATCCACTATGGTTATTTCATATCCTCCTTTTTCTTTTCGTATTATTTTGCTTACTATACCTGCTGTTGTAGCATTATAAACATTATTATTACTCTTACTCCCGTCGGGATAAATCTGACCCCTTCCCCTGTTGCCGCCTACGTATATGGGATATTTTAAGAAGTGAACATCTTTCTTAGTCGCAGGGTCCGGGGAAAGAATAGGAAAGGTGATTTCACTATATTTCTGACCAGGAACAGGCCCTATCACAAGAATATTTTTTTTAGTGGGACGATAGCTCTGAAAAGACAGATTGCCCATCTTTTCTTTAATCTCGGGAGAAATACGATCGGGGGGGGCTAATTCAAACCCTTCGGGTAAAATAAGAACAGCCCCCACATTCAAACCACCCTTTTTACCATTCGCAAGAACTTGTTTCAGTTGCATATCATAAGGAATTCGAACAACTGCTTCAAATACAGTATCAGGAAGTACCGCTTGTGGAACCTCGATATCCACGGGCTTATTAGCTAAATGGCAGTTGGCACAGACAATACGGCCGGTTGCTTCTCGTGGATTTTCATAACCCTGTTGTGCAAAAATGGGATATGCATTTGAAACGGGTGCCCAAGTTAGTATATATATCATGAGTGATACGGAAATAGATCGAGTAATCTCTTCCTTTATCGAAGAAAAGGTATTTCTAGTTTGCATGGTCCAATCATTGAGCCCAAAAATTTCTACAATAAAATTAGGTAGGTCCCTAGTATAGTTCCCTATCCATGATTCTGCTATTTACTGAAATAATGTTACTCGAATATAGGAGGCATCCTTCGGGATGGGTAGAAGGAATAAGTACCATTTTGAATGTTTTACTTATGTTACAAAGTAACAAACATTAGATTTTTCAGTCATTCATTGAATGATAAATCACTACAAGTGACGGAGATACACGATTTAAATAACGGAAGATCCAATATTTTAAAATTGTGTCAAGAATGACTGGAAAAGTGGAAACAAGACCGGATATAATTTGATCGTTATGAGAAAATCCAAAATCTTTGTAGACAGAACCAATCATTAGTTCCCAACCATGGGGCGAATGGAATCCTATACATAAATCAGTTAATAAAAGAATAGAAAAAGCTTTTATTGTGTCGCTTAAGTTATATAGGAACTCTTGAACCCAAGAGTTAAGAATAACAAGTTCTTCATTACCAAGAATAGAATAACCACTTAGAATAACGAAACAGATTATATTTGTCGAGAAGTGCAAAATCGTATGGATACGATCCTCATTGTGCATCTTGATCAATTGGATCGTTTCTTTGTAGATTCCGATACGAAGCTTTTGTAGATGTGTTTCTGGGTATTCCTTTAGCATTTCGTCCAAGAGAAAGAGTTCCTCTAATTCTATAACTTTTTTTATAATACTCTTTTCTTGAATATCATTCAAAAAAATTTCGGATTGACCAGTATTCCACCAATTAGTAACCCAAGATTCTAGGCTTTTATTAAATGAAAGAGAGATCCACCAGGGCAAAAATACTATAGATGCAAGATATAGAAGGGGAATGAATGCTTTATTTTTTGCCATTTTTTCGTCTTTGATTTTTTAATGAACTCACTTCATTCGTTAACTCTCTACACTACTAATATTTATATCAAATATAAGTTCTATTACAAGTCATATGGATACTATTATGAATCCATTCCCTGTTTTTTAGTTTTTTATTTGTGATTCATTAGTTAATCCTTGAATTTCGAAATAATACAGAAAGAAAATAACAAAGAATCCACTTTTGTTACTGTGGAGTTGATTTACATACGCATCAAAATTTCGGACAAAGACAGTTTTCTGGCTGTTCCGTATACATCTGCTTTGGGTCAAATGAGCATTCTGAAGAAATTCCAGTTAAGTTATACTATTACTATGGTCTATAAAAAAGACTAGTCTTTCATTTCAGTTTTATCCCTCTTGCTACGAACTAAATTCATTCTGAACTTCATTTTTCAAAAAACTTCAATTGGTACACGCAAGAAATAGGCCAATTCGGCAGCCTTTTGCTCAATTTCTCGTGGGGTCAGATTCTGATCGGTACGAGTCAAGGGAATGGCCCCTTGGCCTCTTATTTCCATATAAAGGACACGACGTGCATAAATACCCTCTTTAACTTCTATTCTGATGGACTGAATGTCTTTCATAAGGAATCGGAGGAAGATTCGACGATTTTTTCCAGGAAACCCCCAACGAAAAATAGACACTATTTCTTCTTTTCTATCGAATCGATCATAACCGCTACCTACATTCCACAAAATTGTGCACCACAAATAGGAGCTAATAAAGAGACCGGCAATCCCATAGAAAGACATTACGATCCCCTGTGGAAAAAAAATTATTTGCTGAGACGGAAATAAAGATATCAAATCCCTACCAAGATAACTGGAAGTTCCAACCAATAAAAACCCTAATGAACCTAAAAAAAGGATAAAGGCCCAGCAGAAATTGCTGATTTTTCGAGATCCTCTTATAAATTCTATCCATATACGTTCTGATCGCCAATTCATACTAGATCTCGTTGCATTTTATTGGAATTGATAGAATAACAAAAATCTATTTTACTTTTTTTGTTTCCGAAGTTACTCTAATCAACTAGCACTATTTTGATGTGAACCTTTACTTTAGATCTAAGTAATTCATCGAATTACTTAGATCTAAAATAATAACATCACATCACCTTTATATGATTCCCTATAGATACCTACATCCATATAGATATATTGATTGTATATCGCAAACATTCGTCGCCCGATCTGTTATATATTTTCGATTTTGAAATACTTATAACTTATTTCCTCAAATATCATGTTTACGCATGTATAATCGCTTATGTTTGGAGTAAGCCACATGTTAGACTCTAGTCTACTAAATAGATAGCTGTGTTATCGTAAAAGTCTAAGTTTTGAAAAAAAAAATAGACGAGCATATTTAAAAAATCTTGTTTTTTTGAACATGAAGAAATAAAGAAGCCATTGCAATTGCCGGAAATACTAGGCCCACTAAAGGCACAAAAATAGAGGGTAAGGTGGTGGTGAGAGTTGTCATAGAATGGATACCTCGACTTAATATTTGTACCTGTTATTTATTGTTATATTAATTGTTATATTAATATTTTTACCTGTTATTTATTGATTGTTATAAAAGGTATCTTATAATTATACTAATTCATAGATAATTATACTAAGTAATATCTACGTGAGTATATATAGAAAAGGAATGAGGAATGTCGAATTAAATAAATGGACTTACTCATCTTTCGACATGAAATATATGTATCATAATAGACTTTTGCATTATTTTAGTTATTATGTTGTCTTATCATTTTTTTTAATAAAATTTCATATTCATAAAGATTTTCGTACAAATTCCCCAAAAGTTAGTTATAATCCGATCCAACAACAGGGATTCTTAGTAAAACTAGAGATCCTCTAGAGATGTAGAAAGATGCAAGACTCTCTGCCACTATTTGCTATAGTTGAATTATATATACACATGTAATGTTAAGAAGGGAGCATGAAATTCATTTTATTCCCCTTGCCAAATTTTGTGGAAGAAATAATTTGCTCTTTTATTTTGTTTAATAGGGGTTTCCTAATTACTAATCAGGAATATCGGTAAAAAAAAAATTCTCCGCATGATTCTTTCTACAATTTAATCTTATGTTACCAAAGAAAAATCCATTCTTCGAATTTTCACTTTGATTCCTATAAACTAAATAACTACTTTTTCGTCACAAATCAAAGAATTCATTTTTGAAGTTTTGAGTTAAGTAAGGCTTTACTTGATTGAATTTTGATTCGAGGGAACGAAAGCGTGGAGCTGAAATAACTCACTCACAACACCTTTTAAAGGATTACGTGGTACGATTAGATCGAATAAGCCCTTATGGAATAAATATTCAGCCGCCTGTGAACCTTCAGGGACTGTCTTATTCAATGTTTGTTCAATTACTCTTTTACCCGCAAATGCGATGTAGGCATTGGGTTCGGCAATAATGATATCCCCCAACATACCAAAACTAGCTGTCACCCCACCAGTAGTAGGAGATGTAAGGATTGCTACATAGAATAATTTTTTATTTGATTGATAATCATATAAAGCGGAAGATATTTTGGCCATTTGCATCAAGCTCAAACTTCCTTCTTGCATGCGTGCTCCTCCAGAAGCACACACTAAAATAAGAGGTAAAAATTGATTGGTAGCATACTCGATCAAACGGGTGATTTTCTCGCCTACTACGGATCCCATACTACCCCCCATAAACTGAAAATCCATAACCCCAATTGCTAGGGGAATACCGTTTAATTTACCCGTGCCTGTTTGAATAGCCTCAGTTAATCCTGTCTTTCTTTGATAAGAATCAATACGATCTTTATAAGGTTCCTCCTCCGAATGAAATTCAATGGGATCCAAAGAGACCATGTCTTCATCCATAGGGTCCCAAGTACCTGGATCGATCAAAAGTTCGATTCTATCTGAACTACTCATTTTCAAATGGTATCCACATTGTTCACAAATATTCAGTTTTGATTTCAAAAATTTATTATAATTTAATCCAGAACAATTTTCGCATTGAACCCACAAATGCCTGTATTTTTGAGTTACATCTCGATCATTAGATCTTTCTGTTCTAGTTAAATTACTTCCATCCGTGCTAGTTCTTATACTGGAACTCCCACTTTCACTACTATTTCCACCTTCACCACAAATATAACTATAAATGTAACTGTCACTGTAATTGTGACTACCACTTAAAATGTAACTATCAATAGAGATTTGAGCCCGAAGATAACTGTCAATGCAACTATTAATGTGATTATTCC